GGGTAAAATAAGGACAGCCCCCACATTCAAAGTCCCCTTTTTACCATTAGCAAGAACTTGTTTCAGTTGTATATCATAAGGGATTCTAACAACTGCTTCAAATACAGTATCAGGAAGCACAGCTTGTGGAACCTCCATATCCACGGGCTTATTAGCTAAATGGCAATTGGCACATACAATACGCCCAGTTGCTTCTCGTGGATTTTCATAACCCTGCTGCGCAAAAATAGGATATGCATTTGAAATAGATGTCCGAGTTATTACATATATCATGATCGATACGGAAATGAATCGAGTCATCTGTTCCTTTACCCCCAAAAAGGTATTTCTATTTTGCATGGTCAAATCGTTGATCCCGAAAATTTCTACAATAAATTAGGTAGGTAGCTAGTATAGTTCCCTATCCACGATTTTGCCACTGTACTGGAATAATCCTACTAAAATAAAGGAGGAATCCCCTAGACGGGTAGAAGTATAAAGAGTGAGTAAGATGAAAAATGGTTTGTTTATGTACGAAGTAACATTCTGATTGGATTGATATCGGCAGATCAAATGAGTTCTTCATTCATTCATTGAATGATAAACCACTACAAGTGAAGGAGATACACGATTTAAATAATGGAAGATCCAATATTTCAAAATTGTATCTAGAATGACTGGAAAAGTGGAAACAAGACCAGATATAATTTGATCGTTATGAGCAAATCCAAAATCTTTGTAGGCCGAACCAATCATTAGTTCCCAACCATGGGGCGAGTGGAATCCGATACATAAATCGGTTAATAAAAGAATAGAAAAAGCTTTGATTGTGTCGCTTAAATTATAGAGGAATTCCTGAACCCAAGAATTAAGAATGACAAGTTCTTCATTACCCAGAATAGAATAACCACTTAGAATAGCAAAACAGATTATATTTGTCGAGAAATTCAAAATGATATGGATAGGATCTTCATTGTGCATTTTGACCAATTGCATTGTTTCTTTGTGGATTCCTATACGAAACTTTTGTACCTGTGTCTCCGGGTACTCCTTTATCATTTCTTCCAAAAAGAATAGTTGTTCTAATTCTATGAATCTTTCTAGAACGTTCTTCTCTTGAATATCATTCAAAAAAGTTTCGGATTGCCTGGTATTCCACCAATTAGTAACCCAAGGTTCCAGACTTTTATTAAATGAGAGAGAGATCCACCAGGGCAAAAAGACTATAGATGCAAGATATGGGAGGGGAGTCAATGCTTTCTTTTTTGGCACTTTTAATCTGTTCTGTGAATTGTTAATGAACCTGCTTCATTCGCCGACTCTATCTGATCCGATATTTCTATGAAGCATGAGTTCTATAACAAGGTATGGAACCTATGGATCTATTCCTTCTTTTTTCTTTTTTTGAATTGTTTAGTCCTTGGATCTAGAAAGAATATAGAAATAGAATAAGGGTCCGTTTTGAATGAATAAATAATCAAATATTCATAATCCAATATTGTTCCCAGATATCTCAATTGGTCAAATTCGAACCAATTGCATCTTATCTTCATTTGTTACTTTTCGATGAATGCCCGAAAGAACCAATTGAAGTAAAGAATTGATTGGAGTTCCATATGCATAAAAAATTGTTTTTGTTTTAGTGGATAAAAATAGCTTCTTATTATGGTTGTTCCGTATACGTCCGCCTATTTTATTCTATGGGCCGCAGCCGTATTACCAACGGAACGAGGGAAATGGAATCTAACATGTTTTGCTCGAATAAACGTTCCGAAAAAATGCAAAAGGGGATTCTTGGGTTCCTTCCCTCATGCTGAGAAAGGATTCATTCTTCAGTTCATTTCAAAATACTTCAATTGGTACACGCAAGAAATAGGCCAATTCAGCAGCTTTTTGTTCAAGCTCTCGTGGAGTAAAATTCTCATCAGTACGAGTCAAGGGAATGGCTCCCTGGCCTCTGATTTCCATATAAAGGACACGACGAGGATAAAGACCCTCTTTAACTTCCATTCTGATCGACTGGATATCTCTCATAAGGAATCGAAGGAAGATTCGACGATTTATTCCAGGAAATCCCCATCGAAAAATACACACTATTCCTTCTTTTCTATCGAATCGATCATAACCACTACCTACATTCCACGAAATTGTGCACCACAAATAGGAACTAATGAACAGACCCGCGATCCCATAGAAAGACATCACGATCCCTTGGGGAAAAAAAATGATTTGCTGAGAGGGAAATAAAGATATCAGATTCCTACCAAGATAACTGGAAGTTCCAACCAATAAGAATCCTAGTGAACCCAAAAAAAGGATACAGGCCCAGCAGAAATTACTCGTTTTTCGAGACCCTGTTATAAGTTCTATCCATATACGTTCTGATTGCCAGTTCATACTAGATCCAGTTCCATTATATTGGAATTGAGAGAATAAGCCAAATAAGTTGGACTTTACTTTTTGTTTTGATCCCGAAGTAACTCTCATCAACTAGCACTATTATGATGTGAACCATTAGGAGTAATTCATCGAATTGGTTAGATAGAAAATAATAACATCCCCTTCACATGATCCCACTATGTATATCTACGTACATATAGATAATTGACTTTCCATTTCAGATATCTGCTGATCCATTTTAAAACAAAAACAGCTATACCCGTATATACATGCATTTATCCATATATCATGGATCCACATGATAACAATAACAGCTTTTTTATTTGTGCTCACAGAGGGAGCCACATGTCGTACTGTCCCATACCATATTCCACTAAATGGATATCTGTATTATGATCCAAGTCCAAGTGTTAAAATAAATTGATAAGATTTGGTCCCGTCGGATCTAAACAATCTTGTTCTTTTGAACATGAAGAAATAAAGAAACCATTGCAATTGCCGGAAATACTAAGCCCACTAAAGGCACAAAAATAGAGGGTAAATTGAAATCTGTCATAGAATGGGTCCTCGATTTAATATTTGTACCTGTTATAAATATAACTTATGATAAGTATATCTACTATAAGTATATAATAAGTGCAAGGAATGTAGAACTAAATAAGTGTATCTCTTTCTACACGAAATATATGGATGATAATCCACTCTATTATTCTTGTTCTCCCGTCCTTATCTTCTAATAAAGAGTTTCTTACGAGTTCCCTAAGGATTCGATTCTTAGAATTCCATCCAACAGAACAGGGATTCATAGTCAAAAATGGGGATTCTCGGGAGATATAGATATAGAAATATACAACACTTCTATTATAGAATTGAATTATTCTATATATTGAATAATACGTAAGAAGGAAGGAAACATGAAATTCTTTTGATTTTCCCAATTCTATTCCGCGGAAGGAAGAATTCACTCTTTTCTCCTCTTTATATTATAGAGGGTTCCTGATTAGTAATCAGGAATACATGAATAGGGGTAGGATAAAAAATCTGGAGAAAAGAAAAAAAATGTAAATCAAAAGTCATTATCCGAAACTTCTGATTCTGACTATAGAACCTATGTCACCAAAGAAAATCCCGTTCTTCTTATTTTTACTTTGATTGTGATGAACTCAAGTTCGCTACAAATAACTGAATCTAGTGCTCTACTTTAATTGAATTTTCTTTCAAGGGAAAGAAACCGTGTAGCTGAAATAACTCACTCAGAACGCCTTTTAAAGGATTACGTGGTACGATTGAATCAAATAAGCCCTTATGGAATGAATACTCAGCCGCTTGTGAACCCTCAGGTACTGTCTTATTCAATGTTTGTTCAATTACTCTTTTACCCGCAAATGCAATGTAGGCATTGGGTTCAGCAATAATGATATCTCCCAACATACCAAAACTGGCTGTCACTCCACCAGTTGTAGGAGATGTAAGGATTGATACATAGAATAACTTTTTATTTGATTGATAATCATATAAAGCAGAAGATATTTTAGCCATTTGCATCAAGCTCAAACTTCCTTCTTGCATACGTGCTCCTCCAGAAGCACATACCATAATAACTGGTAGAGATCCATTAGTAGCATACTCGATCAAACGGGTGATTTTCTCGCCTACTACGGATCCCATACTACCTCCCATGAACTCAAAATCCATAACCCCAATTGCTATGGGAATACCATTTAGTTGACCTATGCCTGTTTGAACAGCCTCAGTTAAACCTGTCTTTCTTTGATACGAATCGATACGATCTCTATAAGGTTCTTCTTCCGAGTGAAATTCAATGGGGTCGATAGAGACCATGTCTTCATCCATAGGATCCCAAGTGCCCGGATCAATCGAAAGTTCGATTCTATCTGAACTACTCATTTTCAAATGATATCCACATTGTTCACAAATATTCATTTTTGACTTAAAAAACTTCTTATAATTTAATCCATAACAATTTTCGCATTGAACCCATAAATGTTTGTATTTTTGATTTCTATCGAAATCATTCGATCTTCCTCTTATATTGAAATCACTGCCATTACCGCCAGTTCTTATATTAGAACTCCCACTGTCACTACCACTTATACGTTCACCACTACAAATGTAAGTATAAATGTAACTGTCACTGTAATTGTCGCTACCACTTGAAATGTAACTATCAATACTAATTTCAGAACGAAGATAACTATCAATGCAACTATTAATGTGATTAGTCCAACTATATTTAGTATCATACATGTCACAATCATAGTAGCGATTGTCACTCTTAGACCCATTATTCAGATGACTAGAAAAAGAACTTTCTAGTTCACTCAGAAAAGAACTATCATTGTCAATCTCAAAAATCAGATTTTCAATATCAAAATATACGGAATAACTGTTACCATTACTATCCCTAACTAAAAAAGTTTCATCAGAGATGAAACTCCAAATGTCCCTGACACCTAAAAAATGATCAACATTACTGCAACTATAACTGCCACTATCGCTCCAACTCTGAATGTTTTTATCCGTATCATTTATAAAGGGGTCTTCGCTTCCACTGGTATTTCCAATAGGACGATCAAGACTGTCCATCGATTTACTTAGCC